ATTGTATTAGTTTCTATAATGGATTTCTTATGTGGAATACTAATGGATAGGGCCCCGTTGCTAAGTGCTACAAGATCTAATGCACTGGAACTCGTGGTTATGGACCCGAATCCTTTAGTATGGAACATTGTCTTTTCCAAGTAAAAACCCCTAGTATATGAAAGAATGAAAAGAAAAGGTGCTTTCGTTCTTGTGGAATAAGAAGCCCTCGTACCTTAATGAAAGGAAAATAGGAATTTTGCGTTAGGTATTTGACCAAATAGGATCGCCCAGTTCCTATAGAACCTATCACTAAAATACCCGATAGGGCTAAGCGGAACGAAAAGGGTTTTCCATGAGATGGTAAATGAAAACGATTAGCCCCACACGAGGTTTGGGAATAAGTGATTGTCTGATAATGAGCAAGGAATATACGTCTTTCTGCTAAAGAGGATCTATTAAACTCATAATTCATTAGATCCTTGTTAGCAATGTCAAGTAGGTATCATAAGTAAATGGATCCCGGTTGTTCAATCCTTTGATAACCAAGGTCCTTCTTTGCTAAAGAGAAATGATCACTATGAGTCAGACTCAATAGAATTGGATCCATTCCAAATAGCGAGAATTAGGATTCTTGATCCCTCTCAATCTCTCTTTCAATTCGAGGATCTAGAGAGGTGTTTTCATAGTCATCTCCGAATATTTGCCATCTCCGAATATTTTGATTTCATTTTTCTATGATATGTCTTTCTATATGAAAATTGGTTATTTACGATGTACGATGATCCCTGTTAAGCATCCATGGCTGAATGGTTAAAGCGCCCAACTCATAATTGGTAAATTTGCGGGTTCAATTCCTGCTGGATGCACGCGAACGGGAACGTTCCATAAGTCTATTGGAACTGGCTCTCTATCCATGGAATCTCATCCATCATCCATACATAACGAATTGGTATGGTATATTCATACCATAACATAAGAACAATAAGAACTCGAATTCTTATCGATACTGGAACTCAGAGCATAGGAGGGAAAGTCGATTTATGGATGGAATCAAATACGCAGTATTTACAGAAAAAAGTCTTCGTTTATTGGGAAAGAATCAATATACTTTTAATGTCGAATCGGGATTCACTAAGACAGAAATAAAGCATTGGGTCGAGCTCTTCTTTGGTGTTAAGGTAGTAGCTGTGAATAGCCATCGACTACCCGGAAAGGGTAGAAGAATGGGACCTATTCTGGGACATACCATGCATTACAGACGTATGATCATTACCCTTCAACCGGGTTATTCTATTCCACTTCTAGATAGAGAAAAGAACTAAAGGAGAATACTTAATAATACGGCGAAACATTTATACAAAACACCTATCCCGAGCACACGCAAGGGAACCGTAGACAGGCAAGTGAAATCCAATCCACGAAATAAATTGATCCATGGACGGCACCGTTGTGGTAAAGGTCGTAATGCCAGAGGAATCATTACCGCAAGGCATAGAGGGGGAGGTCATAAGCGCCTATACCGTAAAATCGATTTTCGACGGAATCAAAAAGACATATCTGGTAGAATCGTAACCATAGAATACGACCCTAATCGAAATGCATACATTTGTCTCATACACTATGGGGATGGTGAGAAGAGATATATTTTACATCCCAGAGGGGCTATAATTGGAGATACTATTGTTTCTGGTACAAAAGTTCCTATATCAATGGGAAATGCCCTACCTTTGAGTGCGGTTTGAACTATTGATTTACGTAATTGGAAGTAACCAATTAGGTTTACGACGAAACCTAGAAATCGATCACTGATCCAATTTGACTACCTCTACGGGATAGACCTCAACAGAAAACTGTTGAGTAACGGCAGCAAGTGATTGAGTTCAGTAGTTCCTCATAGAAAATTATTGACTCTAGAGATATGGTAATATGGAGAAGACAAAATTGTTTGAAGCACGCACAGAACCGGAAGCGCCCCTTGTTTCAAAGAGAGGAGGACGGGTTATTCACATTTAATTTGATGGTCAGAGGCGAATTGAAAGCTAAGCAGTGGTAATTAAGACCCCCGGGTGAAAATAGGGATGTCTCCTACGTTACCCATAATATGTGGAAGTATCGACGTAATTTCATAGAGTCATTCGATCTGAATGCTACATGAAGAACATAAGCCAGATGACGGAACGCGGAGACCTAGGATGTAGAAGATCATAACATGAGCGATTCGGCAGATTTGGATTCCTTTTCTATATATCCACTCATGTGGTACTTCATCATACGATTCATATAAGATCCATCTGTCTAGAGATCGTCATATACATCTAGAAAGCCGTATGCTTTGGAAGAAGCTTGTACAGTTTGGGAAGGGGTTTTTGAGAAAAAAGAAGAATCTACTTCAACCGATATGCCCTTAGGCACGGCCATACATAACATAGAAATCACACGTGGAAGGGGTGGGCAATTAGCTAGAGCAGCAGGTGCTGTAGCGAAACTGATTGCAAAAGAGGGTAAATTGGCCACTTTA